TCAATTGATCCTTTCCGGAGAATTAGATGCTCTTCCTGAGCAGGCCTTTTATTTAGTAGGTAATATCGATGAAGCTACCGCGAAGGCTATCAACTTAGAAATGGAGAGCAATTTGAAGAAATGACTTTAAATCTTTGTGTACTGACCCCTAATCGAATTGTTTGGGATTCAGAAGTGAAAGAAATCATTTTATCTACAAATAGTGGTCAAATTGGCGTATTACCGAATCATGCTCCTATTGCTACAGCTGTAGATATAGGGATTTTGAGAATACGCCTTAAGGACCAATGGTTAACGATGGCTCTGATGGGCGGTTTTGCTAGAATAGGCAATAATGAGATCACTGTTTTAGTAAATGATGCGGAAAAGGGTAGTGATATTGATCCACAAGAAGCTCAGGAAACTCTTGAAATAGCAGAAGCTAGTTTGAGAAAAGCTGAAGGAAAGAGACAAATAATTGAGGCAAATCTAGCTCTCCGACGAGCTAGGACAAGAGTCGAGGCTGTCAGTGCAATTTCATAACTAGTTGGTTCGTTCAAATAATCAAAAGAGTTTCTGTTTCTAAACCCTATTTTGATTGCATTCACTCGACAGAATCCAATCAAGCAGAATCCAATTTTGATATAACGCAATTCAAAAATGAAATAAATAAAAATACAAAATCTATAGAAAAGGGTGGGGCAAAAAACTTATTAGATACCGGAGTCAATGGTATCTAATAAGTTCTACCTACTATTGGATTTGAACCAATGACTCCCGCCGTATGAAAGCAATACTCTAACCACTGAGTTAAGTAGGTCATTTATCATCCCAAAAAGAACCAAATGGAACCCATCCCGTCGATGGATTATAAATATCATATTCCTTATAAGCAATAATAATCGAACCAATACCACTCAAAAATTTAGGATGTTGGATCATAGAATATTCATCTTGACAACAAATTATATACATGATAAAATATGCATCACAAGCACTAAGGGCTATAGCTCAGTTGGTAGAGCACCTCGTTTACACGCGCGCCAATGTTTTTTCAGGGGAATCCACCATACAATCCAAAAAATGGATCTTTTTGAGAAATCTACGTCTTACTCTATAATAACTTTAAGAGAACAATAGCCTGACGAGAGGTTCGGTCCTATTTGAGTGCCCTTTTAGGTACCAAACAGGCCCCATCTTGAGATATTGATAAGGTGAATACCCGTATATTCAATGCCAGGCATAATGAGTATAAGGCCCTCAAAAAATCTCTTTTCGTCCTATGAACTTGAAGGTGTATGAAGTTTCATATTGGATTTTTTAAGCCGAACGATAGAGACTTCATTTAACTTCAAATTCGAGGCCAAAGGCAGACCTACGTCAAAATAACTTCACCCTTGAAACACTTTGGGAGTGCTCCTGAATTAGAATCCCAAATAATGAATCAGAGCACATGGAGCCATCTCCTTATCTTATTTTTCTGTCAAGAAAAAATATGGCGGATTGGCTGATATTTCTATCAGTTAATGAAAGAGCCCAATGCAAAAAAAATGCATGTTGGGTCTTTGAAACAGTTCATATCATTTTGATAATAATAAGTTTGGTCTGTTTTACCGAGAAGGTCTACGGTTCGAGTCCGTATAGCCCTATAAAAAAATGAATAAAATTCATATTTTCATTTGAAATAAAAAATTGTATAATTTGGATTTCTTCATTCTTGTTTGTTGCTTGTAACTGACCGGTTGTTTCATTGAAACAAAATTTGTCCTAAAAACTCACTCACGAGAATCGTTTAAAGCAGAACAGAAAAGCCAAAAAACGTATTTCAAGGGATCGAATCCATTTTTTTCCAAACAAACCAAACCTTAGTCATTAATCATCGGAGGGAAATTCCATATGAATATGAATTTTCCTGCCCACAATCAAGGGGTTAAGCCAGTGATACTCCTTTTCTTTGGTATACCTTACCAATACCCGGCGAAGAACACCAAAACAAAAAGGGGGGGTGGTCTTCTTTTTCTGTATTCAATCAAGAGACAACCCCACCCAGATCTAATAAACGGCATATACCAACACTAAGATTAAGATATTCGAAATCCTGAGATGGAAATACTTACCCATTCTCGTACATTTGAATACTTGTTCTATTCTAAATTACTAAGAAAACCCCCCCCCGACTCTATTCCTAAAAAATGAAAAAATCGAACTCACATTTTGATAAAGAAAATTCAAATAATCAAAAGAATAATAAATTCGAAATTCTTAAACACAAAATAATAATTCTATTTGCTTTCTTTAGGAAGAATCCTGGGCGAAAACAAGAAAATTTGTCTAAGTGTAACATCTAGAGTTATACTAACTAAAGCAATTAAAGAAAATTGAACTCAAAAAATGAAGTAGACTGGAAATAGGATCCCGATCAAGTCAGTCGATAAATCTTGAAATGAGATATGCCCTGCAATAATCAAAGGAAACTAGACAGTTTGGTCAAAATGAATTCTTGTTTTGACTAACTAGTTAT